TTGGAGATTAGGAATAGATGGACTCTCTATAGGACCCATTTTATTGACGGGATTCATCACCACTTTAGCTACTTTAGCGGCTTGGCCAGTTACTCGAGATTCTCGATTATTTCATTTCCTGATGTTAGCAATGTACAGTGGACAAATAGGATTATTTTCTTCTCGAGATCTTTTACTTTTTTTCCTCATGTGGGAGTTAGAATTAATTCCCGTTTATCTACTTGTATCCATGTGGGGAGGAAAAAAACGTCTGTACTCAGCTACAAAATTTATTTTGTACACGGCGGGGGGTTCCGTTTTTCTTTTAATAGGAGTTCTGGGTATCGGTTTATATGGTTCTACTGAACCAACATTAAATTTTGAAATATTAGCCAATCAGTCGTATCCTGTGGCCTTGGAAATAATATTTTATATTGGATTTTTTCTTGCTTTTGCTGTCAAATTGCCAATCATACCCCTACATACATGGTTACCGGATACCCATGGAGAAGCGCATTATAGTACTTGTATGCTTCTAGCCGGAATCTTATTAAAAATGGGAGCGTATGGATTAGTTCGGATCAATATGGAATTATTTCCTCATGCTCATTCTAGATTTTCTCCTTGGTTGATGATAGTAGGCGCAATGCAAATAATCTATGCAGCTTCAACATCTCTTGGTCAACGGAATTTAAAAAAAAGAATAGCCTATTCCTCTGTATCTCATATGGGTTTCATAATTATAGGAATTGGTTCTATCACGGATATGGGACTCAACGGAGCCCTTTTACAAATAATCTCTCATGGATTTATTGGTGCTGCACTTTTTTTCTTGGCCGGAACAACTTATGATAGAATACGTCTTGTTTATCTTGACGAAATGGGTGGAATAGGTATCCCAATGTCAAAAACATTCACGATGTTCAGTAGCTTTTCGATGGCCTCCCTTGCATTACCAGGTATGAGTGGTTTTGTTGCCGAATTAATAGTCTTTGTTGGACTAATTACTAGTCCAAAATATCTTTTAATGACAAAACTTCTAATTACTTTGGTAATGGCAATTGGAATGATATTAACTCCTATTTATTTATTATCTATGTTACGCCAGATGTTCTATGGATACAAGATATTTAATGGCCCAAACTTTTATTTTGTTGATTCTGGACCACGAGAGTTATTTATTTCGATCTCTATTTTTTTACCCGTACTCGGTATTGGTATGTACCCCGATTTTGTTCTTTCACTATCAGTTGAAAGGGTTGAAGTTATTCTATCTAATTTTTTTTATAGATAGTTTTTCTTTTTTTATTCAAAAAAAAAAAAAGAAATGAAAAAAATCTTATTATTTACAAAAATGAATGTTGGTTGTACAATGACAAAAAGAAGGCTTTTCTTCTTCTCTTGCGTTAAGTAAAAAAATGAATTTGAATTGGCGAGAACTCGGCGAATCACTACCATATTTGAATTTGATTCGCCGAGTTCTCGCCAATTCACACAAAGTTTTTTTATCTGATATGCGTTGTAAACTTTTTGATTCCTATTCGTCAGAACCCCCCCCCCCCCCTTTTTTTGAATTCAATTGGATGTTAATGTAAATGAACCATAACTATGTAGTCCTATTCCTAATAGATTGACTCCAAAATAGCATATCCAAATTATAAGAAATCCAATAGACGCCACAACTGCCGAATTTGTACCCTTCAATTTTATATTTGTTCGAGTATGTAAATAAATTGCAAATACAATCCAAGTAATAAAAGCCCAAGTTTCTTTTGGGTCCCAACTCCAATAGGATCCCCATGCTTCGTTAGCCCATACTGCTCCAGAAAGAATTCCTATGGTTAAAAAGATAAATCCTAGACTAATAACCCGATAGCTCCAATAATCCAATTGTTGAATCAATTGCGACCTGTAATAATTCCTTGGAGAAAAAAAAGAAGTTTTTTGTAAAACATTTCTTCGTTCATTCGTGTATTCGATTTGACCAAGGAAAAATGACTCATTTAAATTTAATAAATGATTATTCGTAGAAAAAAGCTTTCTCTTTTTTCTAACTGTAATGACTAGAAGTGATACTGATAATAATGATCCACATAAAAGAGCCGCATAGCCGAATATCATCATACTTACGTGCATTATTAGCCACTCGGATTGAAGGGCGGGTACTAATATTGTGGATTCATGTATTTCAGTTAAAAGACCCGAAGTAGCAAAGCCCTGGGAAAAAATAGCACTTGGGCCAATTATTGTGCTTAGAAGATTTTGATTTTTTTTGAAATGCGGAACTATATAAATAACTATAGAAATAAAGGAAAAACTCCATGAAAGAAAGATTAATGATTCATATAAATCACTTAGGGGAAAATGTCCCGAATAAATCCAACGAGTAATTAATAATCCTGTTATACAGAAAAAAGTCATTATCATGCCCTTTTTGGATGAATCATATAGTTTTTTTACGATTTCATCGACTAAAAAGGTTATCAAATGAATTGTAATTATAATTGAAACGATCGAAAAAGAAATATGAGTTAATATATGCTCTAAAGTTGAAAATATCATAAAGAGTTCCTGAATTATAAAATCGAAATCGGCAATTGAATTCATTATAGGATCTATTTTCTTTTTTTAGGAGATGACATGCCGCCACTCGGACTCGAACCGAGATGCTCTAGCACTGCTTCCTAAGAGCAGCGTGTCTACCAATTTCACCATAGCGGCCTGTCTTGACCTCATAATAGCCTATGAATAAGTAATCGTCTAGATTTAAGACTTCAATTGGGTGCAATATTTTTTAGGAAAGATTCAAATTGATGAATAAAAATTTGTTCAAATAAGTATTTGAAGGTTCGTTATTTTAGGGTCTTAGTTTTATTGTGTATTTTATACTCTTAGACTCTTCTCGACTTGAACTCTTGTAAAACTAGATAGTTCCACAAAGAACCTCTTTTAGTATTTGAGATCATTCAAAATTGACACATATTTATCCATAATATTTTCACCAAGTGTTTTTGCGTGGATTGATGGCGAGAAAGAAAATATATGGGGTCTATAGAAGAATTTAAAGTTGCACAAAAAAGAAAACCTTATATTACAAATACAAATAGGTTGGTTGATAGGGAAAATCATACTCCCCGCCTTGGAAAGGAGAAAATATACTCAAAAATTGGAGTATCTTGTGTTTTTTTGTCAACAAAAAAAATACTTTTTTTGAATTTGGTAAGGTAAACAAAAGAATCCTTCTTCCCCATATTCTAAGACTAAGGGCGGAACGAATTCCATTTCCTATTGATTAACTCAAGAGGGAATGGAATTCGGGAATTTGATGTTTGAAATGAGTCAATTTTTGAGTCAGGCCGATTTAGATTATTTCAACGTGTTATGTTTTATTACTTAGTTTATTTGTTTGTCGCACAAAAAAACTTTTTGAATTCCCGGTAGAAAGAGATTTCCCTAAGGAAAACGCTTTTAACGCTGTCCAATACCCCTTCCCTTTCCAAAAATTTTTACGAATACGCTTTTTTGATACAGAAGTACGTTTTTTTGGAACTGCCATTTAAATAAAAATTAAGAGATTACTCGTTGGTATAGCTGGATGTGAAAGACATCTATTGTTCAAAAAAACCTGCGCTTTTCTAATTCACTATGTATTTCTTTTCTAGATAATATTTTTTTTTTTCTAAAACTATAAAAGAATAGAATAAAATAAATAGGATGGGTGAACGATATGGGAAAATCGCATAAAATATTACTAAAAATAGAAAAAAGAAGAATATTTTTAGTAACTTGTCAAACTCGGGAAAAATATGCCCAATTCGACTTGAATTTTCAAATTCGGAGACTAGTAATTAATCTCTTTCTTTCATATGATTTGACCAATTGTAACTTCTTGATTTGAATATTTGAAGTATTTAGCAGAAATTCAGAAAGAAAAAGAATAAGGAAAAAGAAATAAAAATTCAAAAATTCTATTTAAGTTAGGTTAAGTTAGTGCATATCTTCATTTTTTATTGACTCCTTTCAAAACAAAAGAGGTAAGGTCCGGTGAATCGGAAACAATTAATTAAGAATTAAAAAACTTTTTTTATGGAACAGACATATCAATATGCGTGGATTTTACCTTTCGTTCCACTTCCAGTCCCTATGTTAATAGGAGTGGGGCTTCTTCTTTTTCCGACAGCAACAAAAAGGATTCGTCGTATGTGGGCTTTTCCAAGTATTTTATTGTTAAGTATAGTCATGATTTTTTCAACTAATCTGTCTATTCAGCAAATCAATAGCAGTTCTATCTATCAATATGTATGGTCTTGGACCCTCGATAATGATTTTTCTTTAGAATTTGGCTACTTGATTGATCCACTTACTTCTATTATGTCAATGTTAATCACTACTGTTGGAATTATGGTTCTTATTTATAGTGATAATTATATGGCTCACGATCAAGGATACTTGAGATTTTTTGCTTATATGAGTTTTTTTAGTACTTCTATGTTGGGATTAGTTACTAGTTCAAATTTGATACAAATTTATATTTTTTGGGAATTGGTTGGAATGTGTTCCTATCTATTAATAGGGTTTTGGTTCACACGACCTCCCGCGGCAAATGCTTGTCAAAAAGCGTTTGTAACTAATCGTGTAGGGGATTTTGGTTTCTTATTAGGAATTTTAGGTTTTTATTGGATAACGGGTAGTTTTGAATTTAGGGATTTATTCGAAATACTCAAAAACTTGATTTATAATAATGAAGTCAGTTTTCCATTTGTTACTTTGTGTGCTGCTCTATTATTTGCCGGTGCGGTTGCTAAATCTGCACAATTTCCCCTTCATGTGTGGTTACCTGATGCTATGGAGGGACCCACTCCTATTTCGGCTCTTATACATGCTGCTACTATGGTAGCGGCGGGGATTTTTCTTGTAGCTCGCCTTCTTCCTCTTTTCATAGTTATACCCTATATAATGAATTTAATCTCGTTGATAGGCATAATCACATTATTATTAGGAGCTACTTTAGCTCTTGCTCA